TTATATAAAATGTAAAATGTTAGATATTATAGCGTTTCCTATAAATGCCTTTTTTATTGAAACGTAAAATAATCAATAAATTTTAGAATTTATAATGAAACTAGTTAATGATTTGAAACAAACTTACTAAAAAGCGAGATTAGTACAAAATTTTTACCTTAGTTAATCCTATGATTCATATCGATTCATATCATAATCAAGTAATCTTTTTAGTGTAATTTTTTATCCTTACTTTATGAATATAAAGTCATCTAATAATAATGAAATTTTGTATTTTCGTTATTTTAATAAAAATCTTAGTTAATAACTAAATTCTCTTTTTATGAGCAAGTTGGTCATATCATTTGCCCAATTGTAACTTCTTTATTTTAATATTTAAAGTCTTTTGGAAAGACCCAGATAATATATAAATAATATATAAAATTCGAAAAATATCTTTAAGTTAGTACATCTCTTGATTTTTTTATTGACCCCTTTTTGTTTTGATTTGTTTTGAAATTGAAAGGGGGTAGGATCCGGTAAATCGTAAACAATCAATTAAGAATAAAAAATTTTTTTATGGAACAGACATATCAATATGCGTGGATAATTCCTTTCCTTCCACTTCCAGTTCCTATTTTAATAGGAGCGGGACTTCTTCTTTTTCCGTCGGCAACAAAAAGTCTTCGTCGTATGTGGGCTTTTCAAAGTGTTTTTTTGTTAAGTATAGTCATGCTTTTTTCTATCAATCTGTCTATTCAGCAAATAAATGGCAGTTCTATCTATCAATATGTATGGTCTTGGATCATCAATAATGATTTTTCTTTAGAATTCGGTTACTTGATCGATCCGCTTACTTCTATTATGTCAATATTGATTACTACTATTGGAATTATGGTTCTTATTTATAGTGATAATTATATGTCTTATGATCAAGGATATTTGAGATTTTTTGCTTATATGAGTTTTTTCAGTACTTCTATGTTAGGATTAGTTACTAGTTCTAATTTGATACAAATTTATATTTTTTGGGAATTGGTAGGAATGTGTTCATATCTATTAATAGGGTTTTGGTTCACACGGCCTGTTGCTGCAAATGCTTGCCAAAAGGCATTTGTAACTAATCGTGTTGGGGATTTTGGTTTATTATTAGGAATTTTAGGTTTTTATTGGATAACAGGGAGTTTCGAATTTCGAGATTTATTCAAAATATTCAATAACTTGATTTCTAATAATCATAATGAAGTCAATTTTTTATTTGTTACTTTCTGTGCCGTTCTATTATTTGCCGGTGCAGTTGCTAAATCTGCACAATTTCCCCTTCATGTATGGTTACCGGATGCCATGGAGGGACCTACTCCTATTTCGGCTCTTATACATGCTGCTACTATGGTAGCTGCGGGAATTTTTCTTGTAGCTCGGCTTATTCCTCTTTTCATAGTTATTCCTCATATAATGAATTTCATCTCTTTGGTAGGAGTAATAACAATATTATTCGGAGCAACTTTTGCCCTTGCTCAAAAAGACATTAAGAGAGGTTTAGCCTATTCCACAATGTCTCAATTGGGTTATATGATGTTAGCTCTAGGTATGGGGTCTTATCGAAGTGCTTTATTTCATTTGATTACTCATGCTTATTCGAAAGCATTATTATTTTTAGGATCTGGATCCGTTATTCATTCAATGGAAACTCTTGTTGGATATTCTCCAAATAAAAGTCAGAATATGGTTTTTATGGGGGGTTTAACAAAGCATGTCCCAATTACCAAAACCGCTTTTTTATTAGGTACACTTTCTCTTTGTGGTATTCCGCCTCTTGCTTGTTTTTGGTCCAAAGATGAAATTCTTAATGATACTTGGTTGTATTCACCAATTTTCGCAATAATAGCTTGGTTTACAGCGGGATTAACCGCATTTTATATGTTTCGAATCTATTTACTTACTTTTGAAGGACATTTAAACGTTCATTTTCCAAATTATAGTGGCAAAAAGAATACCCCCTTCTATTCAATATCTCTATGGGGTAAAGAAGATTCAAAAAGAATTAACAAAAATTTTAGTTTATTAACGTTATTAACAATGAAAAATCATGAGATTTTTTATTTTTTTTCAAAAAAAACGTATCGAATTGATCAGAATGCAAGAAACATCACACAACCCTTTATTACTATTACCCGTTTTGGAAATAAGAAGTTTTTTTCGTATCCTTATGAATCGGATAATACTATGTTATTTCCTATACTTGTATTGGTTCTATTTACGTTGTTCGTTGGATCCCTGGGAATTCCTTTCAATCACGAAGGAGTGTATTTGGATATATTATCAAAATGGTTAACTCCGTCTATAAACCTTTTACACCAAAATTTGAATAATTCTATAGATTGGTATGAATTTTTTAAAGATGCTCTTTTTTCAGTTAGTATAGCTATTTTTGGAATATTTATAGCCTTCTTTTTATATAAACCTGTTTATTCATCTTTACAAAATTGGGACTTAATTAACTCTTTTGTTAAAACAGGTC